TCAGTGATATTAGTATATGCTATTCGAACCACCCTTTTTCTATCCATATCAGCATTTCGTATAGAAGTTATTATGTCAGCAATAATATCCCTACCCATGGTGAATTAAATTTCTTGGTGCTCCCCAATTTTGATATAATCAACATGTTTTTTTTTACTTATTTGTTTATGAATTTAAATTAAAGGCATATGCGTGAGACACAATCTACTAAAAATTCTGAATATATTTCTTAATCTCTTTCTTTCAAATACTTTAATATAACCAATGGTATTATCTTATTTTAGAAGACCTTACAATACCTCCGGAGCTAATGAAACTATTTTAGTAAAATTTAACTGTCTCAATTCCCGGGCAATTGCACCAAAAATTCGAGTTCCTTTGGGGTTTCCTTCTTGGTCAATGACAACCGCAGCATTGTCATCATATCGTATTATCATACCGTTATCACGTTTGAGTTCTTTACAAGTACGTACAATTACAGCTCTGACCACCTCTGATCTTGCTAGGGGCATATTTGGCACTGCGTCTTTGATCACAGCAACAATAACGTCACCGATATGAGCATATCGACGATTGCTAGCTCCTATGATTCGAATACACATCAATTCTCGAGCCCCGCTGTTATCCGCTACATTCAAAAGGGTCTGGGGTTGAATCATATCATTTTTTTATAATCTATTCTTTCAATGCAAAGCAAAGAGTGAAGAAAAAAAAGAAATATTGTTTGTCCAAAGAAAGAAACCGGCACCTGTTATTGTTTTTTTATCCCCAAGACCTTTTTCTTTTGATTCTTTTTATCCCGAAATAATGAATTGAGTTCGTATAGGCATTTTGGACGATGCTATTGAAATCGCCCTTCTGGCTATATTTTCTGTTACTCCACCCATTTCATAAAGTATTCGACCTGGTTTAACAACAGCTACCCAATATTCAGGGGATCCTTTCCCCGAACCCATACGTGTTTCTGCGGGTCTTACTGTAACCGGTTTGTCTGGAAATATACGTACCCATATTTTTCCACCGCGGCGTGCATTTCGTGTCATTGCTCGTCGACCTGCTTCTATTTGTCTAGACGTTATCCAAGCAGGTTCAAGTGCCTGAAGAGCGTATTTACCGAAAGAAATATGATTACCTCGATAAGATATTCCCTTCATTCTTCCTCTATGTTGTTTACGGAATCTGGTTCTTTTGGGGTTATAGTTGATGGTTGGTTCTGAATTCCATCTCTACTACAGAACTGGACATGAGAGTTTCTTCTCATCCAGCTCCTCGCGAATAATAAAATTTTAAAAATGTCTATTATTCATTTGTATAGCTTGCTTTTTTAGCTAACTAAGCATATTAATATTTCTATTTTAGATTTTTAAATTGATATTTTTAAATATCATATTCTTTTTTTATGTTCTAACGAATATTTGTTTTGTTTTTATCCTAATACAAAATATGGTTGGATTGAGCAAAAATTATCAATCCAAGAAGATAAAGTTTTCACGGGCGAATATTGACTCTTTTCGTCGATATTTTAGTTGTAGGGTTAACTCATGATCATGACTTTTATTTTCCCAATAGATGAAGGAATTAGTCTCTGGTTTGTTTCGCCATCCCGATCAATGAGTCTGTTTTCAATAGGTTTGGATTCACAGGTTCCATCGTTCCCATCGCTTCTTACTTAATGGTTAGGTCTGATTTCTACAACGGAGCTCATAATGAAATTTTTTCTTGAGCCAATTTTCTTAGTCTTTATTGGCTCGAAGCTCTTATTTTTTTTGTTCTATGAACGGATTCGTTTTCTTTTTTATGAATCCATATTGATTGATGCTTTATTACATTGCTTTTTTATGAGATGACTCATAAACCTTACATATTGGATGGAATTTTATATCGTTGTTTTTTTTTCTCCCCTTCTTTCACCCTTCCGTTTATCCACATATTTATTCTTCGCTTCACAATTTAGAATCAGATTTATTTTTCTTTTGTTTATGCAAAAAAGATTTCAGTTGCTACAGTGATATGACCAATATATCATATCTTTACTGGTTTTTTGGATCCAGATAATGTGAAGTGATGAGTTGGTTATTAGTTCTATAGTTATTTGTTTATACAAAAAAAGGCTGGTCTTTTTTTTTTTATTTAATCTTATAACCCTAAAAAACCAACGAGTCGCACACTAAGCATAGCTATTATTTCAATAGGGATTTTTATTCAATCTTATAGAATTAGAATTGTTCATTTTGGTTTTGTTTTGATTGAACATAAAAAAGGAACGAATTTTTATTTTTTTGTTCCATTACTGGATCGAAGGGAAAGACAAGTAAAGTTTTATTATTCCCCGTCTATAAATATCCAAATTTTAATCCCTAAAACTCCATATATAGTTCGAACTGTATAAGAACAATAATCTATTTTAGCTCGAATGGTTTGGAGGGGAACCCTGCCTTCTCTGATCCATTCGACACGCGCAATTTCTTTTCCGTCGATACGCCCTGAAATTTGTACTTGA